TACTGGATTTTACGGAGCCTGTTCATGCACAACATAATTCGGGTCTGATCATAGAAAAGATTCTCCTCAAGCGAACCAGCCTATCCTCTGTAGGGAGACTTACGCGGTGGTTGGAACAGAGACACATTTGGTTGTGAATTCCAATGCGACAGATAAAATCATATATCTGCATGGCCCAATCAATAGTTCAAGTCACACACTCCCATAATCCATCTTCTCTTCGGAGAATCCACTTCAACTATTCGTATCAAATAAAGAATACAAGACTTCGGAGTTAGTTGAAGGGAAATATCCAAATAACATGTCTTATTCTTTTCAATAATACATATTTGTAGCAATGAAATACTATTGCTCCTCCCCGAAATGATATATGATCGATTACAAATATCTATGATCTGTCTTCTCTATAAAGGACCTGAAATACCTTGCTTACGTATCATTGGAAAGTGCATTAACATAAATACGGCAGTAAGAAGAGGTAATACAAAAGTGTGTAAACTATAAAAACGAGTCAAAGTGGATTGACCGACACTAGCACTTCCACGTAATAACTCTACCAAAGGCGATCCTATTACAGGAATAGCTTCAGGTACTCCTGTCACGATTTTTACTGCCCAATAACCAATTTGGTCCCGAGGTAAAGAATAACCAGTTACACCAAAAGATGCAGTCAATACAGCCAAAATCACACCTGTAACCCAAGTCAATTCGCGAGGTTTTTTAAATCCACCTGTGAGATACACACGAAATACGTGTAGGATCATCATTAGCACCATCATACTTGCTGACCATCGATGAACTGATCGGATTAACCAACCAAAGTTGGCTTCAGTCATTATGTATTGAACAGAGGCAAAAGCCTCTGTAACGGTCGGACGATAGTAAAAAGTCATAGCAAAACCGGTAGCTACTTGTACTAAAAAACAAGTAAGTGTGATCCCTCCTAGACAATAAAATATGTTGACATGAGGAGGAACATATTTACTAGTTATATCATCTGCAATCGCCTGAATCTCGAGACGCTCCTCGAACCAATCATATACTTTATTGAGATAGGTAAACCAAAGAGACTCCCCCTCTGAGAACCGTATATGAGAATTTCATCTCGTACGGCTCAAGCAAAAACACCCAAATAGTGGTTGCAACGGATATGTAATAGAAAGTTTGAAACTTCTTAGCCACTTGATTCAATCGTCCCTGAAGATACGAAGTGAAGGAACCAAAATCCGGAATCTCTTCTTTGTGATGATAATGCCAAAATATCAAGTTGGCTCATTCGTCTTTATGTTGATCGTTACAGGCCTCTTGAATCTTCTCTTCCCCTATTTATTTTATTTTGGATTTGTTGTTTTTGTTTGTGCGTAATACGGATTTACTATATGTTTTGTTTACTATTGATAGGAATTCTCTTGTGGAGACCCTATGAATCGATTGAAACCTCAGATTCATACTAGAACCACGATGATTCAATAAAGCGCCCAAGCTAAGCCCAAAGATTCTCTGAGTAAGAACCATTTGATCATCACTTATTCAATGAATGGATGGAATGACTAAAAATCCATAGAAACATTGGTCCTTCGGTCAAAATAAGCATAATTCTGAAGGAAGAAAAATCGTTCGATTTATGACTCGTTGTTTGAAAATTTGTTGGAGTCCGGTCGCGAGGTCTGAATAGTAGGTATGAATCATAGTTCAAATATTTCTTGATCTATTCCATATATTCCGTGCTCCAGATACTAGAATGAATATCCGACGAGGTAGAACCATCTCTATCGAGATGACAGACCTATTCTCTGTACTATCAATAGGATCAATTATAACAAGTCACACACTCATATTCCGGAAATACCGAAACAACGGAATTCCACGGTCGAACTACCAGAATGGCCTAGAAATCCGAGTCCTAAGTGATTCATTTTGGATTGAAAAGCTAGGACTTCATGGTTCTTATGGGACCTAACTCATTGAAATTCCATCCAGTAAAACGGAAGAATTATAAATCTCCAAAATAATAGATAGGAATATCGCAAATAGAGCCATTGCGACACCCATGAAGGGGGTAGTTCCCCATCCAGGAGCCACTTTACCATATTCCGAATTCAATGGTTTCAATAAATCCCCTGTAATAGTTCGTCTTGGCCCAGATCTAGAACTACCCTCAACGGTTTGTGTAGCCATAAATCCTATTGCATTGGTTGAGATCTGTTGACTTTGTATACTATTTCGTTGTAAATAAACGATCTTATCGTAGCGTAGATCGATCGTGGTCTTGAAATTATCTAATAATGGAAACAGCAACCCTAGTCGCCATCTCCATATCTGGTTCACTTGTAAGCTTTACTGGGTACGCCTTATATACCGCTTTTGGGCAACCCTCTCAACAACTAAGAGATCCATTCGAGGAACACGGGGACTAGTTGAAATAATGAACCCCCCATATTGGGGGGCTCATTACTTCAATTGAGATAATGAAAAATCATTTCATCTTTTTAGTCGGAACCTTAGGCGGTTCTCGAAAAAAGATAGCGAAAAAAATGATCCCTAAAGTCGAGACTAACAGGAATGTATAAACCAATGCTTCCATAGATTCGATCGTGGTTTACAATTATAGCTTCCACACCTATTCATTTGGGATCATTTCCCAGATAAAGAAAGGGCAAGAGTCAAAGAAAAGGCGATGATGAAAATCAAGATTTCTCCAATCCCTTATGTCAAATCAAAAAAAAATCAAATAGAGGCGAAAGATACCAGAGCAATGTTGTATCAGACTACTTGTCTCTTTGTAGTTGGATCTCCAAGTTTTTGGAATGCCCCAAATTCCACTTGAGCATCCAAATCTGGGTCAATACCAGCAAAAACATCTCTGAACAAGGTTCTAGCGCCATGCCAAATGTGTCCGAAAAAGAAGAGCAAAGCAAACGTAGCATGTCCAAAAGTGAACCAACCTCTTGGACTGCTACGAAAAACACCATCGGATTTCAAAGTAGCACGATCTAATTCAAAAATTTCACCCAATTGGGCACGTCTAGCATATTTTTTCACAGTAGCGGGATCACTATAACTGACTCCATTGAGTTCGCCACCATAGAACTCAACAGTTACACCTACCTGTTCGACACTATACTTTGATTCTGCCCTTCTAAAAGGAACATCGGCTCTCACAATTCCGTCTCCGTCTACCAAAACTACTGGAAATGTTTCAAAAAAAGTAGGCATACGACGTACAAAAAGCTCATGCCCTTCTTTATCTCTAAAGATGGGGTGTCCTAACCATCCAACAGCTATTCCATCCCCGTTATCCATTGAGCCTGCTCTGAATAATCCCCCTTTCGCCGGATTATTACCGATGTAATCATAAAAAGCTAATTTTTCGGGAATTTTAGACCAAGCTTCCGACAAACTCAGATTTTCGGCTAGCCCGGCACCAACCCTTCGATATATTTCTTGCTGGAAGTATCCCTGATCCCACTGATAACGAGTGGGACCAAATAATTCGATCGGGGTAGTTGCTGAACCATACCACATAGTTCCAGCAACAACGAAAGCTGCAAAAAAGACAGCAGCGATACTACTGGAAAGGACCGTTTCAATATTGCCCATACGTAATCCTTTGTATAGACGTTGGGGCGGGCGGACACTAAGATGGAATAGACCCGCTAATATGCCCAATGTCCCCGCTGCAATATGATGAGAGGCTATTCCTCCCGGAACAAAAGGATCAAAACCTTCCGCGCCCCACGCTGGATTTACAGATTGTACTTTTCCGGTTAGGCCATAAGGATCGGACACCCATATTCCAGGACCATACAAGCCTGTTACATGAAATGCGCCAAACCCAAAGCAAGCCACCCCTGAGAGAAATAAATGAATTCCAAAGATCTTGGGCAAATCCAAAGAGGGTTTTCCCGTACGTTCATCACAGAATATTTCTAGGTCCCAATACACCCAATGCCAGATAGCTGCTAAGAAGCACAAGCCAGAAAACACAATATGTGCCCCGGCCACACCTTCGTAACTCCAAATACCCGGATTCGTTATAGTTCCTCCTGTGATACTCCAACCACCCCATGAATTGTTTATTCCTAAACGAGTCATGAAAGGGATAACGAACATACCTTGTCTCCACATTGGATCAAGAACGGGGTCAGAGGGATCAAAAACTGCTAATTCGTATAAAGCCATCGAACCGGCCCAACCAGAAACTAGAGCTGTATGCATTATATGGACAGAAAGCAACCGACCGGGATCATTCAATACGACGGTATGAACACGATACCAAGGTAAACCCATGGAAATACCCCTTTATCAAAGAAAAAATAGACACTATGTAACTTTATCGCATTGGAAAAGACTATGCTATGGACCTCACCTTTTCAGTGGATTATCCCGAAGCAAGGGTTAATATTTATTCCGTTCCGTTGGTAATAATTGAACAATTCTGTTCGTAGGAACAAAGAGAAGCAGATCTATTCTATACCCAATAAGTACCAATACGCAATGGGGGCTGGTCCCATTTTTTGTGAGCGAATGCATAGATACTTGTTCATCATTCAAACGATCCATTCGTAAGAATTTTTCTTTATTCATTCTGTCTTCCTCCATGAACCTTCGAATCTATGGATAAAATACGATAAACGGCAATATTATGAAGACAATAAACCCGTTGTTACGTTTCCACATCAAAGTGAAGTATAGTACTTAACCTCTTTTTCTTTAATTTAATGCCCATTGGTGTTCCAAAAGTACCTTTTCGGAGTCCTGGAGAGGAAGATGCAGTTTGGGTTGACGTATAGTGCGACTTGTCAGACATATTGGGTCATATGGGATTTCCCCGTTCTCTCCCCCGATGGAGATATCCTCTCTTTCGCCCAAGAAAGATTGATTGAACCATCAATAATTCGGAGCGTGAAGTGCAATTAGATCAATTTATTGGAGGATCCATATTATCAATTAGAAGAATTTATGGTTGGCTTGGACCAATAAAATGAAGTATACAGGCTCCGTTCAGAAAATACCAAATTGGCAATCTATGTATGATTACCACTCGTATCATAAATGATTCCTTTATACCATATGAGTGATCTCATACTGCCAATCAATGGAGTAATATGATGAATACATCATATATTGGGCGGAAGACATGAAACGAATTGAAAAAAAAAAAAGAAGTCGTAGCAAAAAGAAGTGGTACTGAGATTATTTGTCCTATATGTGCAAATAGAATTCGGGCAGATCTTTACCCGGAGTAGAGCATAAACCTAAAAGAATTGAAGAGGCCCATTCAGGAACAAGAAAATTACATCGTGATTTGGATCTCGATGAAACAATACATCAATGAGAGGTTAGTTCGATAAGTTCAGTGAATTCTAAGGAAGCAAGTCAAGTCAAAACTCATGTTTCTTGAAAAATGGAAGAAAAAGCCCCTTCGTTAGGAAAAACCCTGCTACGAAAAGAGAAAAGGGCTGGAATCGACACATTGATTCTTTTTTTGTTTCGCAATTTTAATTTTTTGAACCGTATGCATCCAAAGGTGCGTGTACGGTTCCTAAAGGATACAATTTTGTCCTAATCAACCGACTTTATCGAGAAAGATTACTTTTTTTAGGCCAAGAGGTTGATAGCGAGATCTCGAATCAACTTGTTGGTCTCATGGTATATCTCAGCATAGAGGATGATACCAGGGATCTTTATTTGTTTATAAACTCTCCCGGCGGATGGGTAATACCAGGAGTATCTATTTATGATACTATGCAATTTGTGCCACCAGATGTGCATACAATATGCATGGGATTAGCCGCTTCAATGGGATCTTTCATCCTGGTCGGAGGAGAAATTACCAAACGTCTAGCATTCCCTCACGCTTGGCGCCAATGAGTTTTTTATTTGAGAGAAAAAGAAGACTATGCCTTCGCCATATGGAATATAAATAATAAGTAATAATAGCATGGCACTTCGAGTTCGATATGAGCAAACCATTCTCGTTTTTTCATAACATGAGATTATGTATCGAGATAGTAGTATGAAACAAAGGTTATTTCCGATTTGATCTTATGTATCGGGGTTCCATTTCAGCGTCACAAACCTTTTTGCTTCCACACCAGAAGTCTCTTTCCGATATTTATGTTATGAAAGAGTATGAAAAAAAGATTCTTTTTTCCTTATTTGATCGGATCAAAAAGAAACTTTGGGATTGCTGAATCTCAGACGAGATAAATATATAAAGCAACGGAACCATCATAGTATTTTTTGACTCCTACGAAAGGAAGGATGGTAAATGGATCATTCAACGATCTGGGTCTGATGGATTCTATTTGTCTCTTTCTTTGATGGAAGGGAAAAAGAAATTCCATTGCAGAGCCGTATGCAATGCACAAAAGATGCCTGTACGGTTGTTCAATTCTATCTTTTTCTTTTTGTTTGTTATTCTTTATCCCTTCCTTTCGCCCGATCATGCGAGATAGAGGAATGGTTTATTATGTTATATCATCAGGGTTATGATCCACCAACCTGCTAGTTCTTTTTATGAGGCACCCACAGGAGAATTTATCCTGGAAGCGGAAGAACTACTGAAACTCCGCGAAATCCTCACAAGGGTTTATGTACAAAGAACGGGCAATCCTTTATGGGTTGTATCCGAAGACATGGAAAGAGATGTTTTTATGTCAGCAGCAGAAGCCCAAGCTCATGGCATTGTTGATCTTGTAGCGGTCGAAAATACCGGGGATTTCGCATAAATCCGTGATTCCATTTCGAATCATAATTCGAATGAACCGTGATTTGATCTTTTATCTTCTTTTCTTACCCGGGTAAAATCAAATAGTAAATGGAAGTAATTCATAATCATCCGGTTAGGATCGATCTAAACCAGCCCATTCTGTATACGATTCAGCATGCCAACTATTAAACAACTTATTAGAAACACAAGACAGCCAATCAGAAATGTCACGAAATCCCCAGCTCTTCGAGGATGTCCTCAGCGTCGAGGAACATGTACTAGGGTGTATGTGCGACTCGTTCAGATCATGAGCTAGAACAAATGAGACGATTTTTCCAGTCTCAATGACCAGTACCAATGAATGGGATAGAATGGAAGAACTCCATTCACTATCTAAAAATAAAGATCTATCATATACCTCTATTGTGTATGGAATTTATGATTTCCATTGGTGCAAATCCAATCACCTCGATTTGAGATGAAAAGCAATTCTCCATTGGTAGCAAATGGTTATCCATTAAGCGGGGGAAATGGTATTTAAGAAGCAGAAAGATTATGCTCCTACTCTTGCAAGAACGGACTAACAGGGTCAGCTACCTAGCCAACCTTCATAATTAAATGCCGTCACTGTATGAATAGATCTCATTGTGAAAAGACCTATTACTGGATAATTCATGGGTAGAGCCAAAGAGTGTGAACTGTACAAGTTACCAATAACATTGATTAAATGAGGGAAGGGGCTCCGGTGTATAGAGAGGGCCTCACCGTTTAAGAAGTAATCATAGAAACGATGGAAGCCACTATTTATTTATTTATCCATTTACATTTACTACCTATTTATTTTATACCTATTTTATACCAAATATCGGTAAAATTTCTTATTTTGAGGTGAAATAAATGCCTGGAAGAAATAAAAAATCGTGGTTGGGAAGGTCATAGTAGCAAAAGCCATTGGAATTTTTATTTTATACATCGGAAGAATCCGTTTTGGTATTAATAAACCAGGAGAGGGGAAAAGAATGACTGAAAGAAAAGAAATCGATTAGTTATTCATCAAAGTTTAATTTCATTCAATGACCAGAGTTAGACGAGGATATATAGCTCGGAGACGTCGAACAAAAATTCGTTTATTTGCATCAACCTTTCGAGGGGCCCATTCAAGACTTACTCGAACTACTACTCAACAGAAAATGAGAGCTTTGGTGTCCACTCATCGGGATAGAGGCAGGCGAAAGAGAGATTTTCGTCGTTTGTGGATCACTCGGATAAATGCAGTAACTCGTGAGAATAGGGTATCCTATAGTTATAGTCGATTAATACATGATCTGTACAAGAGGCAGTTGCTTCTTAATCGTAAAATACCTGCACAAATAGCTATATCAAATAGGAATTGTCTTTACATGATTTCCAATGAGATCATCAAATAAGGAGATTGGAAGGAATTCACCGGAATGATTTAAACGGAGTTCCCCGGAGAATGACCTCCGGGAAGGTAGAGTAGAAATTAATATGATAAGATAAGTAGTAGGAATGAACGAACACGTTTCAAAAAAAAAAGATTTCTTCTTCTCCCATTCTTTTTTTTATTCTATTACGACGCAACAATCAAATCTCTCGGCTTTTTCGAACAAAACATCAATCGATCTGATTTTGAATTCCAATTAGAGTTGTTTTGATTCAATTGAGGAGTAGGCCTATTTATTTCTGGTTCTAGGACCAGTAGTTCTAGGGATCGACTCGGTTTTCTCAAATTGTTTCTCATTATTAAGAAAAGGTAACGAAGATAAAATACGAGCTTGTTTTATAGCAATAGTAATTAATCGTTGTTGTTTCAAGGTCAATCTATTCACTCGTCTAGATAATATTTTTCCCTGTTCACTAATAAATTGACTAATTAAACTCATGTTTCTATAATCAATTCGATCCCCCGATCCAATTGGGGGCAAACGCCTACGAAAAGATCGCTTGGATTTACGAAAGAGTCGCTTGGATTTATCCATGGTTTATTCCTTATCTCTAAAATCCCATTTCTTCATTCATTTCGGATCCGACCGAAATAGGACTTGATTTGTTTATATATATATAATTTCTTCCTGTTCCTTGGAAGGATGGTACACGTGTTCCGTTCGATCTATTTCTTTATCTCCCCATGAATCGTATGCTTGTAACAATAAGGACAGAATTTTCTCAATTCCAATCGACTAGGTGTATTGTGTCGATTCTTTTGAGTAATATATCTGGAAGTGCCTCGCGATTCTTTATTGAAATCATTTCGGACACAACTGGTACATTGCAAAATAACTATTCCTCTGACATCTTTACCCTTGGCCATGAACCTCCTTTGGATTCACTCAATTCTTCTATTTTCGATCCGAACCGAAGAAGAAGAAAGGAACGAAAAATAAATAGAAAATAGGTTGCTAACTCGAAATCCAATTATGAAAGATTTCGTTGCAATCAATAAAGTAATAAAATCATAAGTAATACAATTATTTCTAACTATTCATTATTCCTAATCCCAGCATTTCATTTACTATCTTATATGATCTCGAACAGCCTGCCCTAGAGCCCCATTTCTATTTCTGTTCTACCTCTATTAATTCTATCCTGAACCCGAGTTTGACTGAGGTTCAATCCACTTTTATTCTTTCTCTTTCCTTCCTATCCTAAAGAACTGAAAAAAAAAGGGGGGGGGGGTTGGTCACAGAGAATTTATTGTATCTCTAATCTTCTTCATTCATCCATTCCCATATCAATAACTAGAATGAAAAAAAGGGGAATACCAACGCATCTGGGAATAAACGATTGATCTCTATCAATAGACCTGCTAAAGACCCAAACCATAGAGTAGTTAGCACAGGTGCCACGGAGAGATATGTTTTTATATCTCGCATTGAAAATCCTCCTTCTTTATTGGAATACATATATGATCAGATGCATATGTAGTTAAAGATCACTTGTATTTGTACGCGGAATCCCTAACTAAAATGGATATGTACAATGATCCGGTAGATGAGATCCACTTGTACCTAAAACAGAAAAAGATGACCCCCTCTTCCTGAGCATTACCGATAAATATTCATTCTTTTATACGTTAGGTTTCATATGTATATAATTCTTTTATTATATGAGATATGAGACCAAAAAGAAGAAATGGCAAGAGAAATTGTATATAGATAGAGGAAATAACGATGTGGAAAACAAGACAGGGATTCTCTACAATGACACTGTACAACAATTAAAAGGGATGTAGCGCAGCTTGGTAGCGCGTTTGTTTTGGGTACA